CACTGTTGGTCATATTTCTTTTTATCGAGAGATAGAAGAAGCCGTACAAGGGTTTTGCCGGGCTTGCTCATATAGTACCTAAGCTAAAAAATTCTATGATACCCGCGATAATTCGATTCGGGTCTCCCCGTCTCAACTAGTATTCTAATTCGTGAATTTCTCCGCTAATCAAGATCGAGGAAAGGCAGTCTTCGAATCACTGACTCAAATCCATTGTCGAATCCTACTCAACTGAATAGCGAGGTACTTATGGCAGAACGGGCCGATCTAGTCTTTCACAATAAAGCGATAGATGGAACTGCCATGAAACGACTTATTCGCAGATTAATAGATCACTTTGGAATGGCATATACATCACATGTCCTGGATCAAGTAAAGACTCTGGGTTTCCAGCAAGCCACTACTACATCCATTTCATTAGGAATTGATGATCTTTTAACAATACCTTCCAAGGGGTGGCTAGTACAAGATGCGGAACAACAAAGTTTAATTTTGGAAAAACACCATCATTATGGGAATGTACACGCGGTAGAAAAATTACGTCAATCCATTGAGATCTGGTATGCTACAAGTGAATATTTACGACAACAAATGAATCCTAATTTTAGGATGACTGATCCTTCTAACCCAGTCCATATAATGTCTTTTTCGGGAGCTAGAGGAAATGCATCTCAGGTCCATCAATTAGTAGGTATGAGAGGATTAATGTCGGATCCTCAAGGACAAATGATTGATTTACCCATTCAAAGCAATTTACGCGAAGGACTCTCTTTAACGGAATATATTATTTCCTGCTACGGAGCTCGCAAAGGAGTTGTGGATACTGCTGTACGAACATCAGATGCTGGATACCTCACGCGCAGACTTGTTGAAGTAGTTCAACACATTGTTGTACGTAGAACAGATTGTGGCACCATCCGAGGTATTTCTGTGAGTCTTCAAAATGGGATGATAACAGAAAGAATTTTTATCCAAACATTAATTGGTCGTGTATTAGCGGACAATATATATATGGGTTCACGATGCGTTGCCATTCGAAATCAAGATATTGGGATTGGACTTGTTAATCGATTCATAACCTTTAGAGCAAAATCAATATCTATTAGAACTCCCTTTACTTGCAGGAGTACATCTTGGATCTGTCGATTATGTTATGGCCGTAGTCCCACTCATGGCGACCTGGTCGAATTGGGAGAAGCGGTAGGTATTGTTGCGGGTCAATCTATTGGGGAACCCGGGACTCAACTAACATTAAGAACTTTTCATACCGGTGGAGTATTTACAGGCGGTACGGCGGAACATGTACGAGCTCCTGATAATGGAAAAATCAAATTCAATGAACATTTGGTTCATCCCACACGTACACGTCACGGCTATCCAGCTTTTCTATGTTATATAGACCTATATGTAACTATTGAGGGTCAAGATATTCTACATAATGTGAATATTCCACCAAAAAGTTTGATTTTAGTTAAAAATGATCAATATGTAGAATCAGAACAAGTCATTGCCGAGATTCGCGCCGAAGCATCCATCTTGAATTTTAAAGAGAGGGTCCGAAAACATATTTATTCTGACTCAGAGGGAGAAATGCACTGGAGTACCGCTGTGTACCATGCACCCGAATATACATATGGTAATGTTCATCTCTTACCAAAAACAAGCCATTTGTGGATATTATCAGGAGTTCCGCACAGATCCAGTATAGTCCCTTTTTCGCTCCACAAGGATCAAGATCAAATAAATATTCATTCTCTTTCTGTCGAACGAAAATATATTTCTAACCTTTCAGTGACTGATGATCAAGCGAGACATAAATTGTTTAGGTCGGATCCTTCTGGTAAAAAGGAGGGGGGGGTTCTTGATTATTCAGTACCTGATCGAATCATATGTAAGGGTCATTGTAATTTTATATACCCCGCTATTCTTGACGAGAATTCTGATTTATTGGCAAAGAGACGAAGAAATAGATTCATCATTCCATTACAATCGAATCAAGAACAAGAAAAAGAACTAATACCCCGTTCAGGTATCTCGATTGAAATACCCATAAATGGTCTTTTCCGTATAAATAGTATTCTTGCTTATTTCGACGATCCTCGATATAGAAGAAAGAGTTCGGGAATTACTAAATATGGGACTATAGAGGCGGATTCTATCGTCAAAAAAGAGGATTTGATTGAGTATCGAAGAACAAAAGAATTTCGGCCAAAATACAAAATGAAAATAGATCGATTTTTTTTCATTCCCGAGGAAGTGCATATCTTACCCGGAGCTTCTTCCATAATGGTACGGAACAATAGTATCATTGGAGTAGATACGCGAATTACTTTCAATATAAGAAGCCGAGTAAGCGGATTGGTCCGAGTGGAGAAAAAAAAAAAAAAGATTGAACTCAAAATATTTTCGGGGGATATCTATTTTCCTGGAGAGACAGAAAAGATATCCTGGCACAGCGGTATCTTGATACCACCCGGAACGGGAAAAAAAAATGTTAAGG